ACCGTGTGATTTTTAAAAGCGTTCACTGTATAATGCAATGAAAGAAAAAAAAAAATGAAGTGAATTATAATCAGATACATCTAAAGTTTTTTCGAACCATTTGAATCAAGTAGTGATTCAAATGGTTCGAAAAAACTTGCACAAACCTTCTTTAATATAATATACGGGACGATGTTCCTATGTATTCTTCAGGCCCTTTCTTCAATTAGTTGTTAATGTGAATGAACCATAACTATGTAGTCCTATTCCTAATAGATTGACCCCAAAATAGCATATCCAAATTATAAGAAATCCTATAGAAGCCACAATTGCCGAATCCACACCCTGAAAGCTCTGATTTGTTCTACTATGTAAATAAATCGCGAATATGGTCCAAGTAATAAATGCCCAAGTTTCCTTGGGGTCCCAATTCCAATAAGACCCCCATGCCTCATTAGCCCATACTGCTCCCGAAAGAATACCTATGGTTAAAAAAGTAAACCCTAAACTAATGACACGATAACTCCACTGATCTAATTGTTGGGTTAATTGATACCTGTGATAATTTATAAATGAAAGAAAAGAAGTGTTTTGTAAAACACTTCTTTTTTCATTCACAAAGGAAAATGACCCAATTAAGAAATGATTGCTTTTGCGAGGAATATCTAGGTTTTTTCGAAATGTAATGACTAAAAGAGCTACGGATAATAACGATCCACATAAAAGAGCTGCATAACTCAATAACATCATACTTACGTGCATCATTAACCACTGGGATTGTAGAGCAGGGACTAATATTGCAGATTGATGCATTTCGGTTGAAAGACCCGAAGTGGCAAAGCCTTGGGTAAAAATAGCACTTGGCGCGGTTATTGCGCTTAAATAACTTTTCTGATTCCGTCTTTTAGGAAACATATGAATAATGGAGAAACTCCATGAAAGAAACATTAAAGATTCATATAAATCGCTTAACGGCAAATGTCTCGAATAAATCCAACGAGTAACTAATAATCCAGTTATACAGAAAAAGGTAGCCATCATGGCTTTTTCTGACAAATCAAATAGTACTACGGTTTCATGGACTAATAAGGTCATCAAATGAATCGTAATAACAATTGAAATGATAGAAAAAGAGATGTGAGTTAATATATGTTCTAAAGTGGCAAATATCATAATTTTTTTTAGGGGGGTATCCCCAATTACGGAATGGAAATCCGGAATTGAATTCATTATAGGATCTATTGTGCCTTTTTTAGAAGATGCCGCCACTCGGACTCGAACCGAGATGCTCTAGCACTGCTTCCTAAGAGCAGCGTGTCTACCAATTTCACCATGGCGGCTTCATCGAAATAATCATAGTCCATATGATGTTCAATCGTCGAGATTGAGGGATTTAATGCAATCTATTTTAGGAAATGTTAGAATCGATGAATAAAGACCCGTTCAAATAAATATTTAAACGCTCAATAATCCTTAGTCTCATGGCAGGGGGTCATTTTAAACAGCGGGCTTTTCCGTATTATAAGTTCTTCTGGAATAGTTGGAACTAGACGGTTATGCCCTGAGTCCGGGTATAGAACTAAGAATTTCTTTTTTCTCCTTTTTTGACGATTCATTTCTCATTTATCTGATTTGATAGATCCGAAATGAAAAAGATTCATTTTTCAATGAACAAAATAAAACAATATTTTTTATATATCACAACTTCATCACTACATCCAAAAGATTTCTATAAAAATTTGGATAGTTTGGTATCAAAGATGTATTAATGATTGGGATCTTCATTGTATACATAACATAATTTGTGTGAGGATTTACCAAACCCATTAGGTATTGGACCGGGCATATCGTATAACAAAAGAGTTTCAATCTTTATCGGAATTCTACTGTATGTACTTTAACTTAGAAAACTTAGAAAATAAAATTTAAACTGATAAGATCTTTTTATATATAGAATTGAAATCTAATATTAATAGATAAAATAATTTAGATATTAGATCTAGATATATCGATTGATCGATCCTCCAGCTCAAACATGGGATAGGATCTATTGGGGTTGGATTACGTAAGATTGACTCATTCTTTAGTACATAAATATCGATCTAAATGGGATCCTGGCAGTTTTATTATTTTGTTTTTTTTTTTTTTTTTATCTGTTCGAAACAAGAGGGAGTCCTTGTAGACATGTAGTGATTCAGAGAGCTACAAATCAAAGTTTTAAAATGTATATTTTAATCAATTAGTTTCAATAATCCATTGACTTTGACTATGAATCTTATCCCCGCCTTACTTTGGAACAAAAAGGGGGGCTCTAACCTCGTTCATACTTGTTTCAGATTTTCCAAAAATCTTAATGATGTATAACTATTGGAGATACATAATCCAATAAGCCAATCCCTTCCTAAGAAAAAAAAAATAAGAGTTTTGTTATTGTGAAAAATGAATCGATGGGGAAAGTTACAACCCCCATCTCGCGAATTATAAAAACCAATCAATGAAAGGTGAAACCTTGTATTTTGTGTCTAACTACTTCTTTCTTTTTTTTTTTCAAACAAAAAAAGAAATCATTTTTAGAACCTAGTATACAGAATAATTCGTATTCTACATACCACAACAGCTAGTTCTATCTCATATTGATGAGTTCAAAACATTAGTTAATGTGAATTCTTCATCTTATAAATTTAATCATCCAATTCATCGAGTCATGCTGATTCAGATTCAGATCATTCCAAGGCTTTATTACTTGTTTGTCGCACAAAAAAACTTTTGGAATGCCCGGTAGAAATAGATTTAGCTAAAGATAAAGCTTTTGCCGCGGCCTGATATCCCCTTCTTTTCCAAATATTTCTACGAATATGCTTTTTTGACAGAGAAGTACGTTTCTTTGGAACCGCCATTTCAAAATAAAAGGGTCACTCATTTTTATAGTTGGACGTGAAAGACATTTATTGTTCAATTCAAAATAGATTGTTCTTTCTATTAACTATTCATTATCTATCTTTATTCCATAGCCGATACTTATGCTTACTTCACTTCATAACATAGAAAAGTATGGATACAGATAGATGAGCATCGCATATGGTATCATTAAGGATAAAAAAAGAAATGAAATAGAAGAAAAAAGAAAAAACGATGTGATTTTCAAGGGAATTTTTTTTTTTCACATTTCCATTACATCCAATGTTCGAAGAAAGAATAATTTGTACTGATTGGGGGCTTCATATCTTTATTCAATCTATGTCTACGGGCGGGATCTACTACCGTTGAATCGGATGCCATTGATAAGAATCAAAAAGGTTCCAATTCATATCTCAGTCTATTTATATAATATATATATATATTATAAATGTTACATTTATAAAATCGAAAAGCTTAAGAACCCTTTCCTAATTTAGGAAACCAACAATGAATGTAACCTTTTTCTATTAATTGATCAAGCTCGGAGATAGAGTCCACATAATGAAAATGGAAATTAAATCAAAGTAGTTAATCCGTTAAACAATACATTACTTGATAAAATAAAGGGAATTTGAGTCATTTCTCATTTTAGTTCTATGCGAAGTGACAAGTATTCTAGGATTTTTCATAAACACATAAACATAAGTTTGTTTTATTGGACTCGAAGCCAATCAATTCAAGAATTAGTTAATGACTCCGAAGAAACTAAATAAAAACTAGGTTTATTGGATCGAGTTATTGGCAGATCCTATGATACATATCAGAATAAAGTACTTGAATTTTTGGTATCATTCTTTTTCCTTACTATATTGATATAAATATGGATAGAAATCACCGTATCGTATGTATATAGTAGAATAATGGAAAATCTCATATTTTTTATCTTAATAAATATCTTCGTTAATAACTAGGTAGTAGCTTTTAACTAGTAACTTGGTTATTTGAAGAATTGTAACTTTTTCAGTTGAATTTTTTTTTTTTTTTTTTTTATTATTATTGCTCCTTCCGGAAGAAATAAGGGCTGGTGAATGGGAAACAATTAATAAGAATAAAAAAAGAAAGCTTGATTTTCTTATGGAACATACATATCAATATGCATGGATCATACCTTTCGTTCTACTTCCAGTTACTATGTCAATAGGGTTGGGACTTCTGCTTGTTCCGACCGCAACAAAAAATCTGCGTCGTATGTGGACTTTTCCTAGTGTTTCATTGCTAAGTATAGTTATGGTTTTTTCGTCCGATCTGTCTATTCAACAGATAAATGGCAGTTCTATCTATCAACATCTATGGTCTTGGACCATCAATACTGATTTTTCCTTAGAGTTCGGCTACTTGATCGATCCACTTACTTCTATTATGTCAATACTAATCACTACGGTTGGAATCATGGTTCTTATTTATAGTGACAATTATATGTCTCATGATCAAGGATATTTGAGATTTTTTGCTTATATGAGTTTTTTCAATACTTCCATGTTGGGATTAGTTACTAGTTCCAATTTGATACAAATTCATCTTTTTTGGGAACTAGTGGGAATGTGTTCGTATTTATTAATAGGTTTTTGGTTCACACGACCGGCTGCCGCAAATGCTTGTCAAAAAGCGTTTGTAACTAATCGTGTAGGGGATTTTGGGTTATTGTTAGGAATCTTAGGTTTTTATTGGATAACAGGGAGTTTCGAATTTCGAGATTTGTTCGAAATCTTCAATAACCTGATCCGTAATAATGGGGTCAACTCTTTATTTGCTACTCTGTGTGCCTCCCTATTATTCGTCGGTGCAGTTGCTAAATCCGCACAATTTCCCCTTCATGTATGGTTACCTGATGCCATGGAGGGGCCTACTCCTATTTCGGCTCTTATCCATGCTGCTACTATGGTAGCAGCAGGCATTTTTCTTGTCGCTCGATTTCTTCCGCTTTTCACAGTCATACCTTACATAATGAATCTCATTTCTTTGATAGGTGTAATAACGGTACTATTAGGAGCTACTTTAGCTCTTGCTCAAAGAGACATTAAGAGAAGTTTAGCCTATTCTACAATGTCTCAATTGGGTTATAT